AATAAATTGCGTCCAATAGGATTTGAACCTATACAAAAGGTTTAGAAGACCTCTGTCCTATCCATTAGACAATGGACGCTTTTCATTCCGACTTTTTTATTTCTAATTTTTTGCCTTTCCTATCTTGATATCCTGCTCGTAAAAAAATTTTTGGATTGTATGTGAAAGAATTTCGGGAATAAAAAAGGGGTGTATTTACATTTATTCACATTAATGATATATGCGTTATTATCATAATAAATATATAGCTATAGCGGGTAGCGGGAATCGAACCCGCATCGTTAGCTTGGAAGGCTAGGGGTTATAGTCGACGTCAATTCATCATTTAAAATTTGAACGTCTCTAATTCAAAACCGAACATGAAACTTTGGTTTCATTCGGCTCCTTTATGGAAGATCGAGTCCCAGATCTAAGTCGTAAACGTAATACAAATAAAAAAATTAGAACCATAACATCTATGTCAGCTTTTCTGCCTGAATGCATCCAAAACAACTCGCTTTTTAGATGATCCCTCTAGAAGAGTGGAATTATAACAAATCCTTCTAGTTACTTCGTTCTTTATTTCTACTTGCGCGAATCCTGAGGAAAATAATTGTGTTTCCACCGAGCTGAAACAATATATAGATGGCTTTAGTAAACCAAAGTCATCGTTTAATTTTTATAGCTATTTTGCTCCAATCTCCCCTCTAAAAAAAAATTGAAGATCTAGTTACGATTAGAAAAATACTTTGTGTATCTCCCTCCATGGATTCTTTACTCATACTCATTCAATTGGAAGTCTTTATCCAATTCAAAAAAAATTATGCTTCGCGATTCCATAATCCAATTTTGGGAATTTATAATATTTATAATTGACCTTTGGATACAAATCACGAGAATGTATATTCTTCCTCAAATCGTTTATTGAGAGGTAAAGGATGAAATCCTTTCTAAGAAATAAAGTTTTTAATCGGAACGGAATATGAATAAAACCGAAAGACCCCTTAACTATTTCAGTTGTTAATAGAACGAATCACACTTTTACCACTAAACTATACCCGCTACAATGTGATTATTGTATATGAATGGATCATTTGTCGAACAAGATCATCGTACGTAATCAAGATAGGATCGGAACGGAACAAAATAATGAAATTAGAATGTTGACGTTTTTTTCGGGGAGAACTTGATGAGATAGGCAAAGGAAAGCCTATTGAAATAACAAGTTCTATCTTGGGTGAGTTATTTAGTGACAGGTGTGGTCCGAAAGAACCATTGAAGTCAGAACATAAAAAGAAATTGTGTAAGAATCCACAGCTCTATTTTATTCTTTTTTAGATTCTAAATCGAGAAAATAAAAGTTGGAAAATAACATGAATAATAAGAAATGGCATTTATATCCTATATCGCCTATATCATAGGAATAAAAAAAACACCTATATTGTTGTTGATGCAATGTATTTTTGATTTCAAATCAGATGAATAATTTCATGTATGATTCATTGGAACAAAACAATAAACGGCCTGGTCAGTACCTATCCAGGCCGGGGAATAAAAGAAGCTTTCATACGAAATCGAAAAAAGGGGTATTCTTTATTTAATTTACTTTATTTTTTGCGGGTATTCCCGTTATCTAAATGTAATTTAATTGCTGAAAAACTTAAAAAATTTGTATCTTTTGTAGTGGTATCTATAATTGATTCTATAGTCTAGAATAAAGAAAGAAAAAGAAAGATTTTTTCTTTACTTCATGTGTATTTCTTTACTTCATGTGTAACATAGTAATTATCCTTTGTTTAATTGGGAGAGATGGCTGAGTGGACTAAAGCGTCGGATTGCTAATCCGTTGTACGAGTTATTCGTACCGAGGGTTCGAATCCCTCTCTTTCCGTTTATCTTTATTCTGATGACTTGAGATTTTATTTCAAATTCGAAATAAAATCTCGAGCACTTTTTTATCATAGCATAGTTAGATATCTAGAATAGATAAAATCATAATAAAATTCAGAAATCAAGCAAGAAAAAATCCCTTATTTTTTTATTCCTCACGTCCAGGATTACGTCCCGGATCATTAGATAGGAATCCGAAGATGAAGAGAGAAACAAAGAATATCACCACTGTGTAAACGAAGAGTTTGAGAGTAAGCATTACAAAATCTCCAAGATAAGATCATTTTTGGTAAAAAGGGAATAGATTATCCATTTTTATACCACATATTCCATTTTGACACCAAACCAAGAAATAAAGTGGTTTCTCTAAAAGAAAGGAAGTTTCATAAATTCATTTGTAATAAGACTAAGACAAGAAGACTCTTTCGGTATGAAAATTATCTTTTATGCGCACAACACAATTCAATTAGTTTTTTATTGTGGGGACCCTATACTATATAGGTATAGGGTCCTTGTTCACTGGAAGTAGAAGGTTAGAATGAGGAAGTGAGGTGATCTCGATTCATCGCGCTTATCCAAGAATTTCCATGTTTGAATTGAGGGTTCACAATGTAAGACTTATCTGATCTTATCAATTGATTGTTAGAATCTTTTTTTTATTGAAAAAATCATGAATGTTTTGTTTGTAGGACAGTATTAAAGATTTTATCGAAAACTGACAGCAGCTTGCCAAACAAAGGCTAAGAGAAAAAAGAACAAAGGTATGACTGGCATAACATCTACGATTGGATTGAAAAAAGCATAAGCCTCGGGCAATTTGGCAAAGAAAAAATGACTCGAATGAAGTATAGAATTAAGATAGATACAGATCAAACTAAAGATATTAAGCATAACAAATGTTTTATTCTTGGAGATAATTGTATTTTGATTGAGTTATCGATATAAGGTAAAAATGAAGAAAGTTCAAATAGACCAAAAAATCCTTCTTTTTCTTTGACTAACCCAATCAAAAATCCTTCTATTCTCAAACGAAAATAGAAGGAATCGTATTTTCATACAATATCTTAATTGAATTCTATGTAATGATCAATAAATTCAGTTTTATTTTACAACTACACGTGTCAAATCTTAGTAACAATCTAATGGATTCCATAGATATTTGGGCGGGAATTGACGAACAACTAATACCTATATTAGTGTTTATTAGTGTTGAATAGAAATTTCAATGGGGCGTGGCCAAGTGGTAAGGCAACGGGTTTTGGTCCCGCGACTCGGAGGTTCGAATCCTTCCGTCCCAGAGCCGTCCAATTCATAAAGATTTTTTTGTTCTTTTAAAAATCTTCTCTTTAGTTTAAGAGTGTAATGTTTATTTAATAGTTCTAGTTCCTTGTTTATGATTTATATTATAATTAAAATGACTCAGAAAAGAATCATATCTTTGACTTTCTTTCTCACAAACCAAATCCGAGTACCGATGACATACAGAATCTATTTGTGATCCTGGATAGGATAGGAATATGGATCAATGTAAAATTTCTAATAAATAAAAAAAAATAAAATAGGATGTTCAGTGGCATGTCTTGCTCAACTTCATATTGAAGTTAGTTACTTAGAAAAACTTTACGTCCTATATCTATTTATTTTATTTGAATTATCAATCCTGCATTCTGAATCGAAATGTGAAAGCCCCATATTCCTTATTTCTTTTATATTCTTATCTCTAAAGAAAATAGGGTACTAATTCTATCTTGATGCTGAATTCTAAACAGTAGGTAGGGGGCTTTGGTACTAATTTAATTGCATCACTGGGATTAAGACTCCCAAAACAAACTTGTTTTGGGTAAAAAAAAATATGTATCTGTTTGTCTTTTCACTTATACAAGATTGTCCAGCATACCGTAAGAGGACCTTCCTTTTTTATTTAGGACTCATGAGACCCATAAAATTTGTCAGTAGATGGGAGTTAATCCGCAATGGGTGGTATAAATTTGAATATGGATGTCTGTCCTCCGGATCTTATTAACAAATTAACAAAAAAAGAAAGTTCAATATGTAACAGATGTATTTTTTTTACCTAATTTTTTTGATTTCGCATTGGGTTCTAGTTTAGAATTGTAAATCCATGTAATGATTGTATCAGAGGGTTGTTTTATACATTCTATTGACTTTACTTTATTACATCCATTACTTTGTTATCATTTTATTCTTTGTTTTTTTTTATGTAGCTGGGTGAAATCATTGATGATTCAATTGGAAAATAAATTCAATATATTATGTTTATGATGATTTGTGTTTCCTTAATCAATAAGTCGGAACAACTTCGTAAGCATATCTTCGATATAGAAATTGAAAAGATTCAATTCTAACAAAATCCCCTTTTGGATTTGAAACTTTTGTTGAAATTGGAAAAACTATTTCGATCAAAAGTGTATCGCGCGGGAATCAATCGTTCGTATGATTCTTCGATAGTCAATAAATCACAAAAGGCCTTTTTGAAACGATTAAGGATCAAGTAATGTCTAAACCCAATGATTCAAAACAAAGATAAACGATCCCGGAAGAAGAAAACGCCATTTTCAATTGTCTCCACAATTTGAGCAGAAGCAGAATAAGTAATTAAAAATTAAAAAAATTGATTCTAAACGAGACAAAAAAATTGGTTAGAGACAGCTCAATAAATGAAATGCCATCGGGTTTTTTCCTTTGAACTCTTTGAGAATTGTCCAACTTGAGTTATAAATACGAATTATTTTTTCTTTTCGGTTTTTTCGGGAAGGAAGAATAAAAAACGACTAAAATCATTGTCATAGTTTAATTGAATTGGTTTGATGATTTTATGGATCTATTTGCTACTATATATACTATGACTATATATATATACTATAAGTAGAGTATAATTATTAAATTTGAATCATTCTTTCTCAAGCCGTACGAGGAAAAAGCCTCCTATACGTTTCTAAGGGAGGAATTGTTCATCTATATCTATCCCAATAAGCTATCTATCGAATCGTTGCAATTGATGTTCGATCCCGAAGAGAAGGAAGAGATCTTCGGAAAGTGGGTTTTTACGATCCAATAAAGAATCAAACTTATTCAAACGTTCTCGCTATTCTATATTTACTTGAAAAATTTACTTGAAAAAGGAGCTCAACCTACGGGAACCATTCATTATATTTCAAAGAAGCCAGAGATACTTAAGGAACTTCGCGTTAATTACAAAAAAATTAAAAAGAAAGAAGGGGTGCCCCTAGGCTAGCTTTGTGTCATTTTTTCTTCACTATTCCCCTCCTCCTTTCCCCATTTTTTTGTTCTATTCATATTGATTTTATATATCTAATATTCTAATCTAATCTATTATATATATATAATAATATATAAATATAGTAAAGTAATATGAGATCATATGGGATAATATAATTATAAATGTACCTTTATGAATATTGAATAAACTCGAGATTTTATTCTTCCTTATTTCTTTTCTACATTTACACTTTTTTTATTCTCTTTATATTCTCTATGTAGGTTATCTATGAAGTGCCAATCCAACAAAAGTCCTTATTATGGGATTCTTTGAATTTCTTTTCTCGACGCTCATATTGACAATAGTGTATTGATCAAATATAATTGATCATGGATAAATAGATCTACATTATCCACGACCTATAAGTTTTTCTTTTTTACTTAACTTCATGTAAGTGATGGGTTCCGTGGATTCGATTGACACAACACAAGAAGTCTCTTCTGAATAAAAAAAAAGGAAAAATCTATTTTTCCTTTTTTTTCCGATCGTATCTACACGTCATAATGAAATTTTTGGGTTGCTAACTCAACGGTAGAGTACTCGGCTTTTAAGTGCGGCTAGAATTTTTTACACATTTGGATGAAGCAACGGATTCGTCCATACCATTGGTAGAGTTTGTAAGACCACGACTGATCCTGAGAGGGAATGAATGGAAAAAACAGCATGTCGTATAAACGAATAACTCTAAGATAAGAGTGCTTAATCCTTACGGGATCGGTACAAAATCTTGTTTGTATTCTTAGAGTTTTAATTCTTAGAGCGGTACAAAAAAACCAATTCATGCTTGGATCGAGTGAATAAATGGATAGAGCCGAAAAGCTCAAATTATAGGGAAACAAAAAAAAAGCAACGAGCTTCTGTTCTTAATTCGAATAATTACCCGATCTAATTATACGTTAGAAATATATTAGTCCCTGGTGCGGGAAAAGGTTATTTCATAACCTTAAAAGTGGATTCTCCACTTTTTTATGAATCCTAACTATTAACTATATCCTTGAGTGGAGACGAATGTGTAGAAGAAACAGTATATTGAGAAACAAAATTTATTCTAAAGTCAAAAGAGCGATCGGGTTGCAAAAATAAAGGATTTCTAACTATCTCGGTATTTTATAACGAACAAAACCCAATTGGATGGAAAAAGAGAGAATCCGTTGATTAATCATCTCCAAGGTATCTATTTTTTTTTTTTTTACTATATGCCCGGATACCTTGTTTTGGCTGTATCGTACTATGTTTCGTATCATTTGATGGCCCAAGAAATCCCCATCTTTGGTTCAAATCTAATTTTAAATGGAGGAATTACAAGGATATTTAAAGATAGATAGATCTCGAGAACGAGACTTCCTATATCCACTTCTCTTTCAGGAATACATTTATGCACTTGCTCATGATCATGGGTTAAATAAATCGATTCCTTATGAGCCTATGGAAAATTTAAGTTATGCCAATAAATATAGTTTACTAATTGTTAAACGTTTAATTACTCAAATGTATCAACAGAAGCATTTGATTTTTTTGGCTAATGATTCGAATCAAAATCAATTAGTTGGGTATAATAAAATTTTTGATTCTCAAATGATATCAGAGGGGTTTGCAGTCATTGTGGAAATTCCATTCTCACTGCGATTAGTATCTTCCCTAGAAGGTAAAAAAGAAATAGTCAAATCTATTAATTTACGATCAATTCATTCCATATTTCCTTTTTTAGAGGATAAATTATCACATTTAAATCATGTATTAGATATCCTAATACCCCATCCTATCCATCTGGAACTATTGGTTCAAATCCTTCGTTGTTGGATACAAGATGTCCCCTTTTTGCACTTATTGAGACTCTTTCTCTACGAGTATCATCATTGGAATATTCTTATTACTCAAAAAAATCAAATGAATTTCTTTTTTTCAAAAGAGAATCAAAGATTTTTTCTGTTCCTATATAATTTTCATGTATATGAGTCGGAATCCATATTCGTTTTTCTGCGTAAACAATCTTCTCATTTACGATCAACATCCTCTAGAACTTTTCTTGATCGAACACATTTTTTTGGAAAAATAGAACATTTTTTAGTGGTTTTTCGTAATGATTTTCATACCATCCTTTGGTTGTTCAAGGATATTTTCATCCATTATTTCAGATATCAAGGAAAATCAATTCTGTCTTCAAAAGGAACTCCTCTTCTGATGAAGAAATGGAAATATTACCTTGTAAATTTATGGGAATGTCATTTTTTTTTTTGGTCTCAACCGAATAGGATTCATATAAACCAATTATCCAATCATTTTATAGATTTTCTGGGCTATTTTTCAACTGTACGACCAAATCCTTCAGT